CAGGCGTCCTGCAAAACAAAAAGAGTATAAACAAAGCAAGCAAAAGGATTTACAGAATTTTTTGATCATACATAATTGTATCGATGGACAAAAAATCGGCACTTTTTAACAACTTTATGTTAAGGAATCTCTGGACCTAAAAATTCATTTTGTACAATTGAACTTTTTCAAACTGTTTCTTTTTAAGAACCAAAAAAACTTGTGCCAAAATAACAGATGCGAAGAAGAACAAAAGGCCTTGGACGCGTAATGGATCTTGAAGAACTATTTCTGCATCTCCCTGACCAAACCCTCCTACATTGGGATTGCTTGTTAATGGTTGATCAAGCTTGATGGATTCACCCTCTGAAACAAGAAGTTCTGGCCCTGGAGGTATAATATCAACCACTTGACGTCCATCCGATGCATCAACTATGGTTATTTCATATCCTCCCTTTTCTTTACGTACTATTTTGCTTACTATACCCGCTGATGTAGCATTATAGACTGTATTGTTACTCTTGCTACCATCAGGATAAATCTGACCCCTTCCTCTGTTCCCACCCACATATATGGGATATTTTAAGAAGTGAACGTCTTTCTTCGTAGCAGGGTCGGGGGAAAGAATGGGAAAGACGATTTCACTATATTTCTGACCCGGAACAGGACCTATCACAAGAATATTTTTTTTATTGGGACGATAACTCTGAAAAGACGGATTTCCTATCTTTTCTTTCAACTCAGGAGAAATACGATCGGGGGGGGCTAATTCGAATCCCTCGGGTAAAATAAGAACAGCACCCACATTCAAAACCCCTTTTTTACCATTAGCAAGAACTTGTTTCAGTTGCATATCATAAGGAATTCGAACAACTGCTTCAAATACAGTATCAGGAAGCACAGCTTGCGGAACTTCAATATCCACGGGCTTATTAGCTAAATGGCAATTAGCACATACAATTCGTCCAGTTGCTTCTCGTGGGTTTTCATAACCCTGCTGCGCAAAAATGGGATATGCATTTGAAATGTATGTTCGAGTTATTACATATATCATGATCGATACAGAAATGGATCGAGTCATCTGTTCCTTTACCCAAGAAAAAGTATTTCTATTTTGCATGTCCAATCATAGATCTCGGAATTTCTACAATAAATTAGATAGGGAACTTTACTAGTTCCCTATGCACGAGTCTGTCATTGTACTGGAATAGTTGTACTGGAATATAGGACGAATACCTTGAACCGGTAGAAATAAAATATAAAGAATTAAGTAAGATTCAAAATGCTTTCTTTATAAAGGAAGAAAGATTCTGATTTATTTGATTGATATCAGTAGATCAAATGAGTTCTTCATTCATTCATTGAATGATAAATGACTACAAGCGAAGGAGATACACGATTTAAATAATGGAAAATCCAATATTTCACAATTGTATCTAGAATAACTGGAAAAGTGGAAACAAGACCAGATATAATTTGATCGTTATGAGCCAATCCAAAATCGTTGTAGAACGAACCAATTATTAATTCCCAACCATGAGTCGAGTGAAATCCAATCCATAAATCAGTAACTAAAAGAATCGAAAAAGCTTTTATTGTGTCACTTAAGTTATAGAGGAATTCCTGAACCCAAGAATTAAGAATGACAAGTTCCTCATTACCCAAAATAAAATAACCACTTAGAATAGCGAAAGAGATTATATTTGTCGAGAAATGCAAAATGATATGGAGATGATATTCATTGTGTGTTTTGACCAATTGTATCGTTTCCTTGTGTATTCCTATACGAAGTTTTTGTATATGTGTCTCCGGGTACTCCTTTATCATTTCGTCCAACAGAAAGAGTTCTTCTAATTCTATGAATCTTTCTAGAACGTTTTTCTCTTGAATATCATTCAAGAGAGTTTCGGATTGCCAGGTATTCCACCAATTAGTAACCCAAAGTTCCAGACATTTATTAAATGAGAGAGAGACCCACCAGGGCAAAAATACTATAGATACAAGATATGGGAAAGAAGGCAATGCTTTCTTTTTTTTCATTTTTTATCTGTGAATTGAATTGTTAATGAACCTGCTTCATTCGTTGACTCTATATGAGATTTCTCTGAAGCACGACAAGGTATTGAACCTATGGGTCTATTCATTTCAATTTTTGTGTAAAAATTGAGTTTAGTTCTTGGATCTAGAAGGAATATAGAAATGGGATAAGGGTCCGTCCTTTTCGGATAAAAATGCAAAATCAATATTATTCCCAGATATCTCAATTGGGCAAATTCGAAGCAATTTCATCTTCATTTGTTCCTTTCTATGAATACTCCAAAACCCACTTAAAATAACGAATCGGATTTCGAAACAAAAACCCCCTCAGTTAATTATTTATAAATGTTTCACCGTCTAGCCACAACCAAGGAAAAAAAGGGTATCATCAAAATTTTGGGCCTAAAAAGATGAGATGAATTCCGTATTACGAAATACATGTTCGGATATATTTGATGAATCCCTACTTATTAGATTAGCCTTTTTCTAGTAGAAATTTTCTAGTAGAAAAGAATTGAGTTGGGATCCATACGCATACGAAATACTTTTGGTATACAAATGGTATACAAAAATTTCTTCTTTTCTTAATTATAGTATAGTTTATTATAGTTATTCCATATACGCCCTCCTGCGTTTTTGTTTTATTCTATGGGATGGGAGTCGCCACGACAAAGGAAGGAGGAAATAGAATAATCTAACATGTTTTGTTCGAATGAACATTCCAAAAAGACTTCAATTGTATTAAAAAAGGAATTAGCAAATTCCTTCCCCCATGCCGAGAAAACATTTATTCTTTATTGTGTTCAATTCATTTCAAAATACTTCAATTGGTACGCGCAAGAAATAGGCCAATTCGGCAGCTTTTTGTTCAATTTCTCGTGGAGTCAAATTCTCATCAGTACGAGTCAAGGGAATGGCCCCTTGACCTCTGATTTCCATATAAAGGACACGACGAGGATAAAGACCCTCTTTAACCTCAATTCTGATTGATTGGATATCTCTCATAAGGAAGCGAAGGAAGATGCGACGATTTATTCCAGGAAATCCCCAACGAAAAATGCACACAATTCCTTCTTTTATATCGAATCGGTCATAACCACTACCTACATTCCACAAAATTGTGCACCACAAATAGGAGCTAACGAATAGACCTGCGATCCCGTAAAAAGACATCACGATTCCTTGTGGAAAAAAAAGAATTTGCTGAGATGGAAATACGGATATCAAATTCCTACCAAGATAACTGGAAGTTCCAACCGCTAAGAATCCTAGTGAACCTAAAAAAAGGATACAGGCCCAGCAAAAATTACTTGTTTTTCGAGACCCCCTTATAAGTTCTATCCATATATGTTCTGATCGCCAATTCATAACTAGATCCAGTTGCATTCGATTGGAATTGAGAGAATAACCCAAATTTGACTTTACCTTTCTTGATCCCGAAGTAACTTTCATCAACTAGCACTATTCTGATGTGGAGTAATTGGTTAGATACATTGACTTTCTATTAAAAATATTTACTGATCCGTTCCGTTTTTAACCAGCTATACCCTGCATATCTATACATGCATTTATGCGGATATCATGTATCCGCATGCATAACAGTTCTTTCATTTGTGTGTGGAAAGAACCACCTATCGTACCATATTGCACTAAATAAATATCTGTATTATGATACAGTGTTGAAATAAATTGATAAGATTTGGTCCCATTGGATCTAGACAATCTTATTTTTTTGGACATGAAGAGATAAAGAAGCCATTGCAATTGCCGGAAATACTAGGGCCACTAAAGGCACAAAAATAGAGGGTAAGTTGAGATCTGTCATAGAATGGGTGCCTCGATTTAATATGTGTATCTATATATTTGTATCTATTAGAAAGATATCTTATGATATGATAAGTATATCTATTATAAGTAATATTAAGTAATATTGACTATTGTATTTTATATAATATTTTATATAATATGAAGTTTGAATAATAATATTCAAAAATAATATAATACTACTAAGTATATATAAACAATTAATACTACTAAGTATATATAAAACTACTAAGTATATATAAACAATTAAGTAAATATAAAAATAATATTTTTATTTAATATTAAAATATTAATCAAATCAAAAAAAAAAGAAAATAAAAAAAAAAGGATAGATAATAAGTGCAAAAATGTATAACTAAATTAAGTGTACCTATTCATCTTTCTACACGAATATAGATAGGATAATCTTCTTTTACAAATTTTCTTATTCCTCTTCTCCCATCCTTATGTTCTTTCTATCTTTCTTTCTCATCTAATAAGGAGTTTCTTATTAAAAAGGAGTTTTCTTATGAAAATTAAGTTCATTATGAATTCGCGACTCTAAATAATACGATCCAACAAACAGGGATTCATAGTAAAAATGCGATAGATATAGAAATTTTTTTATTCCATTTCCATATTTGATATTTCTTTTTATTTTGATATTTTTTTTTTTTTTTTTACGATGAACTAAATACTTGTTCGCTACAAATAAAATAACTGAATCTAGTGCTATACTTTAATTTTTGGAATTTTGATTCAAGGGAAAGAAACCATGGAGCTGAAATAACTCACTTAGAACACCCTTTAAAGGATTACGTGGTACGATTGGGTCGAATAAACCTTTATGGAATAAATACTCAGCCGCTTGTGAACCATCGGGTACTGTCTTATTCAATGTTTGTTCAATTACTCTTTTACCCGCAAATGCAATGTACGCATTAGGTTCGGCAATAATGATATCTCCCAACATACCAAAACTGGCTGTTACTCCACCGGTTGTAGGAGATGTAAGGACTGATACATAGAATAACTTTTTATTGGATTGGTAATCATATGAAGCAGAAGATATTTTAGCCATTTGCATCAAGCTCAAACTTCCTTCTTGCATGCGTGCTCCTCCAGAAGCACACACAATAATGACAGGTAGAGATCGATTAGTAGCATACTCAATCAAACGA